CTCCAGAAAGACTCCAGAAGATGTTGATCGTAAATAAGAAGACTTTTTACGAAAAAACAGGAATAGATATTCGCATTCATATACATAAGAATTATGTAGGAACCAAAATAATCTTTTCTTTCTTTTTGAAAAGACGTGAATGGATTTATTTGAAGTAAGAAGACTATTCAAATTATGATATTCGTGGAAAAAAAATCGCAATAAATGCAAAGAAGGAACATCTTTGATCCAGCATTGAAGGATTTGAACCAAGATTTCCAGATGGAGGGGATGGGGTATTAGTAGATCTGACACATAATTTAAATGCGAGAATTTATCCTCTAAAAAGGGAAATATTGAATGAATAGATCGTAAATTCTGAGATTTCGGTATTTTTTTTTCTTCAAGGGAAGATACTAATCGCGACGAGAATGGAATTTCCAGAATGACTCCAAAACCTTCTGATACCATTTGAGAAGAAAAATGAGAAGAAAAAGAATTCTTGTGAACCCAAAATCCATTTTGGTTAGAATCATTCAACGAAGAAATCAAAGATTTCTGTTGATACATTCGAGTAATTAAACGTTTCACAAGTACTAAACTAAATTTATTGTCATAACCACTAATTTCCACAGGTTCGTAAAAAATCAAACTATTTAAGATATGATCATGAGCAAGTGAGTAAATAGACTCCTTCAGGAGTAGCGGATATAGGAAGTTTTGTTGCCGAAATCTATCTTTTTTCAATCTAAATATCCTTGTAATTCTGCCATTTACATAGATTTCTACTGGAACCAAAAGAGGGAGGCACTTTTTGTGTTATGAAATGATACATAGTGCAATATGGCCAGAACGGCGTATGTGTATTAGTATATTGTTTATCTTTATCTTATACTAAACTCCTATAACTAGAATAGAATTCTAAGAAGTAAAAGATTATATAAAAGTAAGAACAAATAAAGAATATATACCCCGGAGACAGAGAGCCCAATCTACAGATCTTTTTCCTTTCCCTTTCTATACAATTTGGTTTTCTTTTCCTTGTTAATATAACTAGAATAACAATAAAAAAAAAGAAGGAAAGGGGTAAAAATCTTTTATTTTCGCACCTTGATCACTCTTTTGACTTTGGAAAAGATATTCTTTTTTTTATCACTATACTATTTCTTCTACACATCCGTCTCCAATCCATAATAAAGAATAATTAGGATTAATAAAAAAAAAGAATCAATGGTCCCCCCACAATTCACAAGAGAACCTTTTCCCACATAAGGCACTAATCTATTTTTAACGTCTAATTAGTAATTTGATCGGGTAATCATTCAAATTAAGAAGGGAAGCTCGTTGCTTTTTTGTCTTACTCGAATTGGAGCCGTAAGGCTCTATCCATTTATTCACTAGACCCGCCTATCAAATAATTTACTGAACTTCAAAATTTTTAGAAAAAGAAAAATTATTATGTTCGTTCTATTATGAGTACTAGATTTCTTCTTTTTTCTATGATTCTATTATTCTTTTGTCTATTTTTCTATTCTTTTTACGACATGCTTTTTTTTCCATTCATTACCTTTCAGGATCAGTCGCGGTCTTATAAACTCTACCAATAGTCTAGACGAATTCCTTCATCCAAATGCGTAAAAGATCATAGTCGCAATTAAAAGCCGAGTACTCTACCATTGAGTTAGCAACCCGGATCAATATGAAGTGTAGATATGATCGAAATAAAAAAAAAAGCAATGTCAAAACACGGAACTAGAAACAAATATAACCACCAAAATATCAAGTGGATCCGGTTCAAAAAACAAGAGATTCAAAAGAGAATTGAAAAATCACCCAATTTTATCAAATTTTTTGATTTTCGCTAATAAAATACGTTTTGTATATTTGTAAAAAAAAAAAATAAATTCAGCAAACCCATCCATTTTACTAAAGTCAAGGAAAGAGCCAATATGGAGTGAGGAGAAAAAGATCTATTTATCTACGATCAAATTATATTTGATCGAGACGCCGTTGTCAATATGAATGGACTTTTTCAAAAACAAATTTCAATAAATTCTAAATTCTATAGAAATTTGTGTTGGATTAGCACAACATAAAAACATAAAGAAGAAATAATAAATTGGAGCAAAAAAAATAAGGAATAAGGTAGAGATAGAAAAAAAAATATCAAATTTCTTTAATAAAAAAAAAAGAAAGGTACAATACAAATACAAGAAGAAAGATTACCCCCCCTTGTTGGGGGGTTCCACAACAAGAAGCAATAAAAAAAATAAGAATAAGATAAGTATGAATAGAACAAGAAAAGAACAAACTTTTAATAAAGAATTACACAAAGATAGGTACTAGTTACACTACCCTTTTTTTATTCATGACTCTAGTTTTTCCTTTCTTTTTTATCAAAAGAAACTCAAAATTCTTTAAAGAATTCTGCCTTCCTTAAAATATCATGAACAGTTCCTGTGGGTTGAGCACCTTTTTCAAGGAAATATAAAATAGCAGGAACATTTAAATAAGTTTGATTCTTTATCGGATCATAGAAACCTACTTTTCGAAGATCTCTTCCTTCTCTTCGGGATCGAACATCAATTGCAACGATTCGATAGATGGCTCATTGGGATAGATGTAGATAAAAGATTCCCCCCTAGAAACGTATAGGAGGTTTTCTCCTCATACGGCTCAAGAAAAAATGATTCTAATTTCTAGAATTTCTGTTTCTATCTATATAGATAGAAATAAAAAGAGAAATGTATCCATAAAGAATTAGACTGTAATTTAAGCCTTTTTTCCTTACAGAAAAAAGAAATCTTATTCGTACTCCTAACTCAAGTTGGGTATTTTTAAAAGAGTTCGAAAGGAAATCCTTAGAATTTCTTGAGCTGTCTCTAACCTATTTTTTTGTCTCCTTTCGGATCTATTTTTTTACTCATTCTGATCCAATTGTTGAGACAAGTGAAAATAGTGTTTCCTTGTTCCGGAATTCGTTGTCTTTGCTTTGAGCTTTGTGAAATCATTGGGTTTAGACATTACTTCGGTGATCCTTGCTCCTTTTCAAAAAGGCAGCAACATACCTTTTGTTTTTTTCTATTTCTCTGGAAAAGGGAAAAATCATACGAAAGATTGATTCCTTTGTGATACACTCTTGATCAAAACAGTTTTAAAATTTCGAAAAATTTGACTTTTTTTATTTCAAACTTGTTCAAATTTGAACCTCTCCATTTATCTATATTTTAGATATTGATGATATATTTACAAAGTTGGTCTAACTTATTGATTGTAACTAACCCTAGATTATTCCCCCAAGAAATGAATCAATCATTTTTGCTCGAGCTCCATCATATGTTATACCATTATATAGCATTAGTCTTTTTATTTAGATTTAGCAACCCAAGACAAATGAAATTAGGTTCCTAGCAGAACAAACTATGTCGAGACAAGAGCATCTTCATTCGTATAGAAAATGGTGGATGTCAGAATCCACAGCCAATCATGTCCTTCAAGTCGCACGTTGCTTTCTACCACATCGTTTCAAACGAAGTTTTACCATAACATCCCTCTAATTTTATTGGAATTTGGAACCGTATGCAATTGATTCAATATGGAATCATGAATAGTCATTGGCTGAACCGATACATCATAATCCACACTTATCTATCTATCGATAGATAAATGTTTATCCGGAAAGTATTTCACTTAAATTAACCCCATATTTTCTCATATGAAGAAAATAACATGAAAAAAAAACAAATCAGTTTTAAGCAAACTTATTTACATCTTCAACAGATCTTTCGGGATTGTCCATCATAAAAATCCCTCTTAAAAAAAAAAAAATTAGAAGCCTCAAAAAAATCCTTTGACTTTACTTTCATTCAAATGAAAAATAAATCCCCCATGAATGGATAAAAATTTTATCCACTTGAACTAAATAATATACTAAACTAAATGTAATAATTATGTATTTCTATATAGAATATTTAGAATAGATATAGAAAATATTTATGAAAATTATATGAAATTAATCTATTCTAATATGAATATTATGAATATTTTCATATTTTTTATTTATGAATTATGATTTGATGATTATAATGATTATGTATTATGATTAGAATATTATGATTTACGTATTATTTACCATCTTCAATTTAATCCGATTTTCATTTAAAACAGAGAGATGGTTTGATAATTTCTTTGTTTTCATTATTATGGAGTAAAATAAGTCTCGTGTAAGGTAAGATCAAAGAGAAAATAAGAATCCGAGGAGTCTGATCTTTTCGTATTAATCTCCATCATATAAAACAAAAAATTGTTAATGAAAGTCATCATTAATATTTAAGAATCGAATACTTTAGTAAAAAAAAAGATATGATTCTAAGAATGATTCATAGAATTAAGATTGATAACATTGTATCCAACATTAAACAGAAAATTGTTTAATGAAATTTTAAATTTCAATAGAGAAGAATCTTTCGTTTATGATGGAAACGATCTGGGACGGAAGGATTCGAACCTCCGAGTAACGGGACCAAAACCCGTTGCCTTACCGCTTGGCCACGCCCCATTTTGATTTTGTATAAAAAAAACTAAGCTAAATATTGGTTATTCGTCAATAACCAACCAAAAGAAATATAGGACATGTTGTCGCTAGGATTAAACACAATAGATATAGAATCAAAAAGATTCATTGATCATTACATCGAATTCAATTAAGATATTATATGAAAATAGAATTCCTTGTATTCTCATTTGATTGGAGAATGTAAGGAAGGATTCTTGATGGGGGAGAAGTCAAAGAAAAAGAAGAATTTCTTTCTTTTATCCGCCTTTTTCTTTTTAAATTTTCCCTCAGAAAAACAACTCAATCCAATCTGATAATTTATTATCATTTAAATTGAATTTTAATATTTAAGAACAAAAAAATGTTTGTTATGGTTAATATCTTTAGTTTAATCTGTATCTGTCTTAATTCTACCCTTTATTCGAGTAGTTTTTTCTTCGCCAAATTGCCCGAGGCTTATGCCTTTTTCAATCCAATCATAGATTTTATGCCGGTTATCCCTTTACTCTTTTTTCTCTTAGCCTTTGTTTGGCAAGCTGCTGTAAGTTTTCGATAAAAAAAGATGAGATTTTGATCCTAAAAATAAATAAGATCAGATAAGTCTGACATTAGGAACCCTAGATTCAAAAAGCAAAATTTTTTCTATTTTATATTCAAATTGAATTTGAATAAGGGGGCGATTATCTTTAATAAGTTTAGTTCTTCTTTTGTTCTGACCTTTCCTTTATAAGATCCCATACAATACCTAATTAGAGATATGGCAAGAAATTTTTAGTAACGAAAAAATCTGAATCTTATTACATTAGAAAGAAATTTGTTAAATGAATTAAAAAAAAAAAAGAAGTTTTTTTTTTCATCTTTATAGCGTCATATCAAAATAGTGTATAGTGTGTGTCGTAAATATAGGTGATCTATTTCCTTAAAAAAAAATGATCTTATCTTGGAGATTTGTAATGCTTACTCTTAAACTCTTCGTTTACACAGTAGTAATATTCTTTGTTTCTCTCTTCATCTTTGGATTCTTATCTAATGATCCGGGGCGTAATCCTGGGCGTGAAGAATAAAAAAAAAGAGATGAGATTCGTTTTTAGTTTTTCCTTAATTTTTTCATAGGTAAATGTATCAATAAATGGAAAAGATACTAGATAAAGATAAAAGATTTAAAAAAGAAAATAATCAAAATTTCTTCCTATTCTAAAATTTTAAGTGATCGGGGGGGGGGGTCGGAGAGAGAGGGATTCGAACCCTCGGTACAAATAATTCGTACAACGGATTAGCAATCCGACGCTTTAGTCCCCTCAGCCATCTCTCCCCATTCCAAATTGGAAATTTATCATGTGATGTGACACGTGAAGTCAAGATTGAGAACAATTTTGATTTTCCTTCTTTTTTGATAATGATTCGAAACAGATTTATCCAATAGAAAGAATACCTTACTTCTTTTATTTTGTACAAAAGGTTCATTTCCCGGCCTGGTTAAGTACTGGCCGGGCCAGTACTTCTTTTGTTCCAACGAATCAATTTCATTTTTTTTTTTATATCCAATCAAAATTGTTCTTGAAACAAGAAGAGCAATTTTCATTTCCATTCCTAATTATTAGAAATTCTATTAGATAGATTATCTTAGAAATTCTTTTAATAAATTATCTATATCTAGATTAATATGATTATAAAGGAAGTATTAAGAAAGAAAAGAAAGAAATATATCTGATAAGATCAATAATATCAAATAGAAAAGACATATTTCTAAATTGAGACTAGAAATCATTTACTTGTTCAAGGCAAAGGGCAAGTGAGGCCAAATCTACCCGAATTCCTAAAATCTGGCAGTTCAAGTGGGGGGAGGTTGAAAAAAAAAAGTAAATTCAGTAATGACTTACAACAACCAAACAAAAAAAAAGACTTATAACTTTAGTACACTATTTCAATTTGACTAAACTTTTTGTATTTTTTTTTTTTCAAGTTTTAAAGCCCGCGCCGCGGAGGAACAAAATACGTGTTAATGCTGGAATTTTCATAATTCGGATGCTATCTTGACTGCGTCTAATTACTTTGTTGGACAAATGGTACATTCATACCCAATAATGAATATGTAGCGGGTATAGTTTAGTGGTAAAAGTGTGATTCGTTCTATTAACAACTTCAATAGTTAAGGGTTCTTTCCATTGTTTTTTCATATTCCGATCAAAAACTTTATTTCTTAAAAAGATTTAATCCTTTACCCCTCAATAGGATATTTGAGGAAAGAATATACATTCTCACGATTTCTATCCAAAAGTCAATCAGAATTTTAATAAAAAATAAATTGGATTATTTGGATTATGGAGTCCAGAAGCATAATTTTTTTGATTGGTTCAATTCTTCCAATTGAATGAGTATAAATAAAGGATCTATGGATGATAGTATAAAACTTTCAATCGTAACTAAATCTTCAATTTTTGCGCTGGAAAAGGGAGATTGAAGCCAAATAGCTAGAAAACGATGGTTTTGGTTTACTAGAACCCTCGGCTTATTCTTTCAGCTCGGTAGAAACAAAATTATTTTCCTTAGGATCCCACGAGTAGAAATAGGGAACGAAGTAACTAGACTAGAAAGATTTTATAGAATCCCCCCTCTTCTAGAGGGATCATCTAGAAAGCGAGTAGCTTTCGATGCATTCGGAAAAAGCTGACATAGATGTTATGGATCTCATTTTTTCTCTGGTGGGAATACATCGATCTTCCATAAAGGAGCCGAATGAAACCAAAATCTCATGTTCGGTTTTGAATTAGAGATGTGAAAAATGATCAACCAACGTCGACTATAACCCCTAGCCTTCCAAGCTAACGATGCGGGTTCGATTCCCGCTACCCGCTATCTATTCCTTAACTTCATATGATATACATCCTTCTTTATTATTGTCTTCCCTAAATCCGTCTAATCTAATCCTTTTTCTTTTTCTGAAAAAATGTGAAAATAGGAATGAA